CACTTAATCTTTTTCTATCTATTTTATATATATCAATAAAATTTATATCAATAAAATATAAATCGATTTTTGTCGTTATAAAAGACACTCTTTTATAGTAACAATAATAAATTGAGTATGATATAATTAGTATGATATAAATAGAACAAAAGAGGAAATAGCAAAGAAACAAAAAGGTTATACAAGGCTATATACAAATCATCCACATTTTTTTATTTTCATTAATTGAATTTTATTTGTTGATTAGGGCGAAGTTCCGTAAAAACCCCCGCCCTTTTTGAAATATCATGAACAGTTCCTGTAGGTTGAGCACCTTTTTCAAGGAAATATAGAATAGCAGGAACATTTAAATAGATTTGATTCTTTATCGGGTCATAAAAACCCACTTTACGAAGATCTCTTCCCTCTCGTCGGGATCGAACATCAATTGCAACGATTCGATAAATGGCTCATTGGGATAGATGAACAATACTCCCCCCCCCTAGAAACGTATAAGAAGTTTTATCCTCGTACGGCTCGAGAAAATTCTAAATTATGTCTATGTATAGAATCATAATATCAAATAGATCCATAAAATCATCAAATTCATTATATTATTGATTTTAKTTTAAATACTTTTTCTTAGTCTTCCCCCCCCCCCCCAAAAAAAAAAATTATTTGTATCCTCATAACTCAAGTTGAATAACTCTCAAATAACTCAAAAGAAACCTTTTAGGTATTAAATTTATTGAGTGGTCTCTAACCCTTTTTGTCTGTCTCCTTTAGAATCTATTTTGATTCTTAAATATGATCTGGTTGTTGAGACAATTGAAAACGGTATTTCCTTGTTCCAGGATCTTTATCTTTGCCTTGAATCATTGGGTTTAGACATTACTTCGGTGATCTTTAAATCGTTTCAAAACGGCAGCAACATACCATTTTTTGTGATTTCTTTCTATCAAAGAATCGTATGAATGGTTGATTCCTACGTAATACACTTTACTTTTGATTTGATCAAAAGAGTTTTACCAATTCCAACAAAATTAACTTTTAAATTTTATCGAATTGGATCCTTTAGATTTATATATCTAAAATATACTTACGAAGTTGTTCCAATTTATTGATCGATACTAACCTTAGATTCTTGCCCTTGAGAAATTAATCAATACGTTCTACTCGAGCTCCATCGTGTACTATTTACATGGCAACACTCTCAAAAATGAGGGTTCCAGTGGAACAGAACAAATGATGTCGAGCCAAGAGCACTTTCGTTCCTATATAATATAAAAAAGTGGTGGATGTAAGAATCCACAGCTGATCATGTCCTTCAAGTCGCACGTTGCTTTCTGCCACATCGTTTTAAACGAAGTTTTACCATAACATTCCTTCAGTTTGGAACCAGTATGTAATTGATTCAATTATGGAATCGTGAATAATCATCGGTTCGGTCGGTACATAATAATCTATACTTTTTTCTTCTAAATAATCTATACTTTTTTCTTCTAAATAATCTATACTTTTTTCTTCTATATGAAGAATGGATAATGTATGACGAAGTCTCAACAAGAATTCAATCAATTTAACCCCATTGTTTATAATTTTTTTTTAATTATAACTAACATAACATGAATAAATAAACACGAATAAACAAGTTATTTTGAATATCTATCTTCAAGTAACGTGATAGGATAAATTCAACAATTTCACACTTCTTAGAGTACCAAGAACTCATAAGAAATCATTAAAAAGATTTAATTGATTGAATAGTTTCCTACCCTATATCATTATTTGCATAAGGTTTTACAGTAAGTACCATTCGCTTTTTATCATCATTAAGAGAAAGATAAATCCATATTGGATTAAACCATCAATGATTAATAAAAAAAAAAGACTGATGTAAGGAAAGATTGAAGATTTAGGTTGTTATTTTTTCATATTTCATATTGTAAAATCAGTAATATTTAACAAATCAAAATTTTGTTTCATATGCGTGTTATTTGAACTCGATTAAATTTGTGAAAAAGATATGATTAATAAAAAAAAAAAAAAGAAATAAGAATCACATTCTATAACAATATTATACTCTTAAACGGAAGACTGGTCGAAAAGACAATCTTTATTTTGATATATTTTATTATGATATAGATTATGATATAGATATATATTTTCTTTTTTATTATAGATTAATAAAATTATAGATTAATAAAATGATCGTGGGTCAGGTATGTTCTGGGACGGAAGGATTCGAACCTCCGAATAGCGGGACCAAAACCCGTTGCCTTACCACTTGGCCACGCCCCATTTCTAGTCGACACTAATAAACACTAATATTGGTACTGGTTGTTCGTCAACTCAAGTCTAAATATCTATTATCTATAAAATAGATTACTAGAATTTTTATACATGTAGACGTAGAATTAAACGGAATTTATTGATCATTACATATAATTCAATTAAGATATTGTATGAAAGTATGGTTTATTCTATTCTCTTTTGATTTGAGAATTGAAGGATTTTTGAT